CGAAAATTGTTATGGATTAAATTATAAGAAATTTTTGAAATCAAAAATGAATATTTGTGAACAATGTGGATATCATTTGAAAATGAGTAGTTCGGATAGAATTGAACTTTTGATCGATCCGGGTACTTGGGATCCTATGGATGAAGACATGGTCTCTCTGGATCCCATTGAATTTCATTCGGAGGAGGAGCCTTATAAAGATCGTATTGATTCTTATCAAAGAAAGACAGGATTAACCGAGGCTGTTCAAACAGGCATAGGCCAACTAAACGGCATTCCCGTAGCAATTGGGGTTATGGATTTTCAGTTTATGGGGGGTAGTATGGGATCCGTAGTCGGAGAGAAAATCACCCGTTTGATTGAACACGCTGCCAATCAAAATTTACCTCTTATTATAGTGTGTGCTTCTGGGGGGGCGCGCATGCAGGAAGGAAGTTTGAGCTTGATGCAAATGGCTAAAATATCGTCTGCTTTATATGATTATCAATTAAATAAAAAATTATTTTATGTATCAATCCTTACATCTCCGACAACTGGTGGAGTGACAGCTAGTTTTGGTATGTTGGGGGATATCATTATTGCCGAACCCAATGCCTACATTGCATTTGCAGGTAAAAGAGTAATTGAACAAACATTGAATAAAACAGTACCCGAAGGTTCACAAGCAGCTGAATACTTATTCCAGAAGGGTTTATTCGACCTAATTGTACCACGTAATCTTTTAAAAAGCGTTCTGAGTGAGTTATTTAAGCTCCACGCCTTTTTTCCTTTGAATCAAAAGTCAAGCAAAATCAAGTAGAGCACTAAGTTCAATTATTTTTTTTGTGTTTGTAGCAAAAAGTAGTTAGTTTATCGGAATCAAAGTAAATAAGATAATAATGGCCTTTTCTTTGCTGATAGAAGATCGAATTGTAGAAAGAATCAAAACGAAAGTTGAGGATAACTCTTTTTTTGACCTATATTCCTGATTACGAATCAAGAAGCCTTTATCACCAAGAGTGAGTTCTTCCTTTCGTGAAATTTGGAAAATAAAACGAATTTGTTCTTGTCTTAGGTATATAATTTGAAATTTAAATATAGATAATAGAGTTTTGTCTCTTTCTCTATCTCCCGAAAAACCATTTTAGCTATAAATTCATGTTGGGTCGGATTCGAACGAATCTTTCGATAATCGGTAAAAAACTCTTTATCTATTTTTAGAAAATTAGAAGACAAGAACAAAAGACAAAGAAATGAAGAAAAATAATAAAGTTTATTATCATACATATCTTTCTCATGTAGGAGATGAATAAGTCCATTTATTTAGTTCTACAGTTCTACATTCTTTGCACTTATTCTTATTATACGTACTCAGTTAGATTTAGATATATAGATACTTAGATCTATACTAATAATTTAAAATTCTTCAAATTCTATTAATAATAAATATTATCTAATTAGAATTCAAATTCTTAATTTAATTATAATTATTACAAGATATCTTTATTTATATAATAACATAATAACAGATACAAATAGTAAATCGAGGTACCCCTTCTATGACAAATTTGAACCTTCCGTCTATTTTTGTGCCGTTAGTAGGCCTAGTCTTTCCAGCAATTGCAATGGCTTCTTTATTTCTTCATGTTCAAAAAAACAAGATTGTTTAGATCCGCCGGGACCCAATCTCATCCATTTTTTTTTGAAAACGTGGACTTGTATCATAACACGGATATCTATTTATTGGAATATAGTATAACATGTGATTTCCACCGAACATAAAGGAAAAAACTCTTATGCCCGCAGAAACATGATATATGGATATATCAATTCTAGCAATTTTCAAATAGATCAGGATCTCTGGATGGCTGAAATGTAGTCGGTGAATCTATATGTATATCGATATGTATAGTGGGATCGTATTAAATAAAGAGTATGTTATTATTTTAGATTTAACCAATTTGATGAATTACTCCTAAAGGTTGACATCAAACTAGTGCTAGTTCACCTCAAACTAGTGCTAGTTGATGAGAGTTACTTCGGAAACAAAAAAGTAAAGTCAAATTTCTCTGGGGTATTATCTCAATTCCAATAAAATGCAATCGAGTAAAGTATGACTTGGCGATCAGACGATATATGGATAGAACTTATAACGGGGTCTCGAAAAATAAGTAATTTCTGCTGGGCCTTTATCCTTTTTTTAGGGTCATTAGGCTTCTTATTAGTTGGAACTTCCAGTTATCTTGGTAGAAATTTGCTATCTTTTTTTCCGCCTCAGCAAATCATTTTTTTTCCACAAGGAATCGTGATGTCTTTCTACGGAATTGCGGGTCTCTTTATTAGCTCTTATTTGTGGTGCACAATTTCCTGGAATGTAGGTAGTGGTTATGATCGATTCGATAGAAAGGAAGGAGTAGTCTGTATTTTTCGTTGGGGATTTCCGGGAAAAAATCGTCGCATATTCCTCCGATTCCTTATAAAAGATATTCAGTCCGTTAGAATAGAAGTTAAAGAGGGTATTTATGCTCGTCGTGTTCTTTATATGGACATCCGAGGCCAGGGGTCCATTCCCTTGACCCGTACTGATGAGAATTTGACTCCACGAGAAATTGAACAAAAGGCTGCTGAATTAGCCTATTTCTTGCGTGTACCAATTGAAGGATTTTGAGAAATTGAGAATCAGAACGTTCATTCAATTAAAGAAAACGTATATGAAAGAACCATAAAACGAAACTCTTTTTATGGTCTTTATGCGTTTTATGGTCTTTATGCGCACGCAATTCAATAACAAATAACAAATCGAAATAATAGATTCATCTCAGATGGCAAACCATTTCGAAAGCAAGAATTTTTTTTAGTTCAATATTTGTTGGAATTGACGCTTTAGATCCCGATAGATCGTATCTTGTAAATTTGAAATTCTTTCTTTTGTATTCTTTAATGACCGACAATTGGATTTCTTAATTAAATAATGAGAACTAGCCAATTTATCCTTTGCCAGTCATTTTTTTTTGATCATCCTAATATCTTTCCCTTAATTATTCTATTCCTGACTATGGGTAATCAGTGAAATTTTTTCGAAATATTGGATATTTTGATAGCAAAGGAGTTCTTTCGTCTCAAAATCTGAATAATATTCATTACTTAAAGTGGTTCTTTCGATCATTCATCGAAAGGAGACACTTGATTTTGAATTTGACCAATTGAGATATCAGGAAACAATATTCTTAATTTCTTCATTCGAAGTGAATTCTTAGCCTATTTCTGTATTCTTTCTAGATTCAAAGACTAACCACAAAATCACAAAGAAAATAGATTCATAAGTTCTATACCTTGTATAAAACCCATGTGTGTAAGAAATATTCGATCGCATAGAGTGTACGAATGGGTTGATTAACAATTCACAGACGAAAAAATGGCAAAAAAGAAAGCATTCACTCCTCTTTTCTATCTTGCATCTATAGTATTTTTGCCCTGGTGGATTTCTTTCTCAGTTAATAAATGTCTGGAATCTTGGGTTACTAATTGGTGGAATACTGGGCAATCCGAAATTTTCTTGAATAATATTCAAGAAAAGAGTCTTCTAGAAAAATTCATAGAATTAGAGGAACTCCTCTTCTTGGACGAAATGATCAAGGAATACTCGGAAACACATCTCGAAGAGTTTGGGATAGGAATCCATAAAGAAACGATCCAATTAATCAAAATACAAAATGAGAACCGTATCCATACGATTTTGCACTTCTCAACAAATACCATCTGTTTTATTATTCTAAGCGGGTATTCAATTTTGGGTAATGAAAAACTTGTTATTCTTAACTCTTGGGCTCAGGAATTCCTATATAACTTAAGTGACACAGTAAAAGCTTTTTCTATTCTTTTATTAACCGATTTATGTATCGGATTTCATTCACCCCAGGGTTGGGAATTAATTATGTGCTCTATCTATAAAGATTTTGGATTTCTTCATAATGATCAAATTATAGCTGGTCTTGTTTCCACCTTTCCAGTCATTCTCGATACAATTTTTAAATATTGGATTTTCCGTTATTTAAATCGTCTGTCTCCGTCACTTGTAGTTATTTATCATTCAATGAATGACTGATAAAGGATCCATTGATATTAATCTAATCCAATTAGAATGCTTGGTACTTTGTAGTTGTACATAAGCAAAGTATTGAAAATCGTATTTACTCTTCCTATTTCTAACCATCGGGAAGATTCATCCTAGATTATTCCAGCAAATAGCAGAATCATGGCTAGGGAACTATACTAGGGACCTACCCAATTTATTGTAGAAATTTTCGCGATCAATGGATTGGACCATGCAAACTAGAAATGCTTTTTCTTGGCTAAAGAAACAGATTACTCGATCTATTTCCGTATCGCTCATGATATATATCTTAACTCGGACGTCCATTTCAAGTGCATATCCTATTTTTGCACAGCAGGGTTATGAAAATCCACGAGAAGCGACTGGGCGTATTGTATGTGCCAATTGCCATTTAGCTAATAAGCCTGTGGAAATTGAGGTTCCACAAGCGGTACTTCCTGATACTGTATTTGAAGCAGTTGTTCGAATTCCTTATGATATGCAACTGAAACAGGTTCTTGCTAATGGTAAAAAAGGGGGGTTGAACGTGGGGGCTGTTCTTATTTTACCGGAGGGGTTTGAATTAGCTCCTCCCGATCGTATTTCTCCCGAGATGAAAGAAAAGATTGGCAATTTGTCTTTTCAGAGCTATCGCCCCAATAAAAAAAATATTCTTGTGGTAGGCCCTGTCCCTGGTAAAAAATATAGTGAAATAACCTTCCCTATTCTTTCCCCGGACCCTGCTACTAAGAAGGATGTTCACTTCTTAAAATATCCTATATACGTAGGCGGGAACAGGGGGAGGGGTCAGATTTATCCCGACGGCAACAAGAGTAACAATACAGTTTATAATGCTACAGCAGCAGGTATAGTAAGCAAAATCATACGAAAAGAAAAAGGGGGATATGAGATAACCATAACGGATGCG